GGGGGTGTGTTTTTGTTTGTGTTTTAATTGTAGTGGTTTTTAGGGGGCTGGTGCGGGGGTTTTGTAGGTTGATTGGTAGGGGAAAGATAGAGGAAAGTTGTTTGTTGGTGTTGTGATGATGAGTGTTTTGGTGTGAGGCAGGGAAATGTGGTTAAAAATTTGGTTAATTTTTAGTTAATGTAAACAAAAATGTCAAGATAAAAATAAACGAACAAAAAATGATGGTTTTTTGGCAGTTTAGATAGAAAATCCTAGAAAGAGGAAATAAATTGAGTATGTCCGGTGACCATTGCATTATCTGCATACTTAAGAGGCAAATAGCCTCCCCCTCGTGAATGGGGTCAAAGTGCATCAGTATCCGAGTATGCGACGGGTTATACGATGAAACCATGACAAGTTATGCGGTTTCCGGGGGACGATAGTTCGACGCACATGTGATGGACATGTCAAGAGGAAGATATCTCCTGCTACGCACTTGAAGGGTTTATTGAAGAGACCCCCAAAAAGGAAAAAGCGCAGAGACGGTCGGAATGCCGCGATTACGAGATAGAAGGAGGATTATTCATCCCGACCGCTTGTATCTGTGAAGAGCAAGAGAGAAGGAATGGATCAAGGTATGGCCCTGAAATAGGAACCAGTGGCGCAAAAGAGCAAGTCGTGCTAGGGTGTAGGGGGATGTTATGTCCTTGAAGCCAATAACCGAAGGTATAACTGACACGGGGTAGCTCGGTTCTCGTGAGAAACACGATTAATAGATAACCAGGCTCTCTGGCTTGGGAGTTCCTGAAAGTGGTTGGACGGGAATAGGTCCTTGGAGGTGGGCGAATACAATTGCCTAGAAGATTACAAGGGTATACTGTGACGTTATCCGTATATCTAGTAGGTTTTGGGTATAATGGAGCAATATCGAACTTAAGCGACGCCGGCGGCTTGAGCTGGAGGTAGGATCACTTGGGTTGTATGGTACCTGAAACAAAGGTGTCCTTAGAGGGGTAACTGCACGAACATTATCTCATGGCCGTTAATGTTTGAGTTAAATTGGGAAGAGCATACCCGTATCGCGTGGAGTATCCTCACATTATATTAGTGTCTGATGGGGCAAAAAGACCCGATGCAGAGAGTACATACCCTGTAAGGCATGAGAAAACATGCTGGGGGGAGAGGGGGGGGGAGTAGAGGGAGGTTCTTGTAGTTAAATTTGTATAACGGCGGCTTTTCAAGCCGTAGATCCTGGGGAAGGTCCGGGCAGGAACTTATGATAGTGTTTGTTTTATTTTTAGGGTTGTGTCTTGTTTTGGGAGGTTTAGCGGTTGCTTCTAACCCGTCGCCTTATTATGGGGTTGTAGGGTTGGTTTTGGCTTCTGTAGCCGGGTGCGGGTGGTTGGTAAGTTTAGGGGTTTCTTTCGTGTCCCTGGTTTTGGTGATGGTGTACCTTGGAGGGATGTTGGTGGTATTTGTTTATTCAGTTTCGTTGGCGGCGGACCCTTATCCTGAAGCTTGAGCTGATTGGGGGGTTGTTGGTTACGGTTTGGGTATGTGCTTGGTTGTTATGGTAGGGGTTGTGTTGGGGGTGGGGTTTGAGTTGTCAGTAGGGGGGGATACAGTGGACTTTGGTGGTTTGTCTTCGGTTCGCTTGGATTTTACTGGAGTGGCAATGTTTTATTCGTGGGGGGCGGGGCTGTTTTTAATTGGGGGTTGAGGGCTGTTGTTAACGTTGTTTGTGGTGTTGGAGCTTGTGCGCGGTTTATCTCGAGGGGCTATTCGGGCTGTTTAGGGTTGGGGTCAGAAAGTAGTTTAGTTGAAAATGTCAGCTTTGGGAGCTGGTGAGAAAGGTTCGACTCCTTTCTTTCTGATGGGGAAACTCTAAGAAGAGGTTGAGTCTTCAATCTTTGGCTTACAAGACCAATGTTTTTATAAACTATTAGAGTATTAGAGTTTTAGCATTTTGTTTTCTAGTACGGCTGCGAGGGGTAATAGTACCAGGATGATTGTGAAGTAGGAGAGTGAGGCTAGTTGGCCGATGATGATGAATGGGTGTTCGACTGGTTGGCTTCCCACTCAAGTGAGGATTAGGAGGTTGGCTACTAGGGTTCAGAATAGGATTTGTGATAGGGGTCGGAAGGTTATTGAGCGCTGTTTTGATTTGTGTAGAAGAGGGGTGAGAAATAGGACTAAGACGGAGGCTGCTAGTGCTAGTACTCCTCCTAGTTTGTTTGGGATGGATCGAAGGATGGCGTATGCAAATAGGAAGTATCATTCGGGTTTGATGTGTGGGGGTGTAGCTAGCGGGTTAGCTGGTGTGAAGTTTTCTGGGTCTCCGAGTGCATTAGGAGAAAATAAGGCTAGGGAGACAAGTAGGATAAGTATTAGTGCAAATCCCAGGATGTCTTTTGTGGAGTAGTAAGGGTGGAAGGGGATTTTGTCGCAATCTGCGGGGATTCCCAGTGGGTTGTTCGATCCTGTTTCGTGTAGGAAGGTGAGATGTACTAGTGTGAGTCCTGCGATGACGAAGGGGAGGAGGAAGTGGAGGGCGAAGAACCGTGTTAGTGTGGGGTTGTCTACTGAGAATCCGCCTCAGGCTCATTCTACTAGTGTTTGGCCAATGTAGGGGATTGCTGAGAATAGGTTAGTGATTACTGTAGCCCCTCAGAATGATATTTGTCCTCAGGGGAGTACGTAGCCTACGAAGGCAGTTGCTATTAGGGTTAGAAGTAGGACAACTCCGATGTTTCAGGTTTCTTTGTTAAGGTATGAGCCGTAGTAGAATCCTCGGCCAATGTGGAGGTAGATGCAGATAAAGAACAGTGAGGCTCCGTTTGCGTGGAGGTTGCGAATTAATCAGCCGAATTGGACGTTTCGGCATATGTGGGCAACTGAGTTGAAGGCTAGGGAGGTGTCTGCTGTGTAATGCGTGGCTAGTAGTAAGCCTGTGACGATTTGTGTAATTAAGCAAATGCCTAGTAGTGACCCGAAGTTTCATCAAGCTGAAATGTTTGATGGTGTGGGGAGGTCAATTAGAGCATCGTTAATGGTTTTGAGTAGTGGGTGGTTTTTACGAAGATTGAGGGCCATTGGGTGGTTCTGTATATTGATATGAGGAGGATTAGGGTAGAGAGAGCAAAGGACCCCAAGTAGGCTTTAATTGAGCCAGAGTGGAGGGTGGTGGCGCCTTTGGCTGCTGTTATTTGCAGGGTGGCTAGACCTTCTGGGCCTAGTATTTTATATCAGGAGAGATCGATTAGGTGGGAGGCGATGTTTTGGCCTCCGGTTAGGAGGGCTGTGGTATTGAATCGGTGGACTAGGGGGTTAAAGTACCCGAGTGATGTGGAGAAATTTGAGAAAGGGCCTTGTTTTGTGAGGATTAGTGTTTGGGTTATTTTTGAGATTTCTAGGGCTAGGACGATTCCTAGTACGGTGATGATGATGGCTGTGATTTTAATGTACAGGGGTATGGTTATGGGTGGAGTTTTTGCTGGGGGGATGTATGAAGTAAGGATGAGTCCGGCTGTGATGCTTCCTAGTGCTAGGCGGGTAATTGGGGAAGATACTGCTGGGTTGTTTTCGTTGATTGGGGTTAGAGGGGGGATTCGTACGAAACCGGCTTGGACTAACAAGGTTATGCGGATTGTGTAAACTGCGGTGAAGGATGTAGCTAGGAGGGTTAGTAAAAGGGCTCAGGAGTTTACGTAGGATGTGTTTAGACATTCGATGATTTGGTCTTTTGAGTTAGAGCCAGCGAGGAAGGGTGTTCCTATTAGGGCTAGGTTTCCGATGGTTAGGCATGAGGTGGTTGTAGGTAGTAATTTTTGGAGTCCTCCTATTTTTCGGATGTCCTGCTCGCCGTTTAGGCTGTGGATAATGGATCCGGAGCACAGGAATAATATGGCTTTAAAGAATGCGTGGGTTGAGATATGAAGGAAGGCCAGTTGGGGGAGGTTTAGTCCGATTGTGACTATTATGAGGCCTAGTTGGCTTGAAGTGGAGAAGGCAATGATTTTTTTGATGTCGTTTTGGGTGAGGGCGCATGTAGCGGCGAATAGGGTGGAGAGGGCCCCGAGGCAAAGGCACAGGGTTAGGGCGGTTTGATTGTTACTGAATAGGGGGTGGGTTCGAATGAGTAGGAAAATTCCGGCTACTACTATGGTGCTGGAGTGGAGTAGGGCAGATACGGGGGTTGGGCCTTCTATGGCAGCGGGAAGTCATGGGTGTAATCCGAATTGAGCGGATTTGCCAGTTGCGGCTAAAATGAGGCCTAAGAGGGGTAGTGTGGGGGTTTGATGGGGCGAGGAAATTTGTTGGATTTCTCAGGTGTTTATGGAAGATGCTAGTCATGCTATGCAGAGAATGAGGCCGATGTCTCCAACTCGGTTATATAGTACAGCTTGGAGGGCAGCGGTGTTTGCTTCTGCTCGGCCGTGTCATCAGCTGATTAGTAGGAAGGACATAATTCCTACTCCTTCTCAGCCGATGAACAGGATGAATAGGTTATTGGCGAGGATTAGGATGAGTATGGCGATTAGGAAAAATAGGAGGTAGGTGAAGAATTTTGTGATATAGGGGTCTGATGCTATGTATCATGTTGCGAATTGTAGAATGGATCAGGAGACGAATAGGGCAATTGGGAAGAATGTGAGGGAGTAGAAGTCTAGTTTAAGGCTGATGGGGATTTTGAAGTTTATAATAAATTTTCATTCTCAGAGGGAAGTTAGGCTTTCTGACCCCGAGTATAGGTGGATTGTTATAGGGATTAAGCTGATTATGAAGGAAGTTTTGACTGTGTTTGTGATGGTGGTGGGGGTGTTTTTAAGATTTTCTGAGAGTAGTGGGAAGATGATAGGGGTGAACAGGACTGCTAGGGCGAGTAGTATGGATGTATTTAGGACAAGTGATAGATCCATTACTTTCACTTGGATTTGCACCAAGATGAGTGGCTCCTAAGACCATTGGATTACTATTATCCTTTGAAAGTAAGGGGACTGGGGGGTTAGTCCCAGATGCAAGAGTTAGCAGTTCTCGTTGGTTCAACCTCCCCTCGGCAAGTAAGAAGGGTCTAACTTCTATTTTTAGAATCACAGTCTAATGTTTGAGTTGAAACTATACTTGCATATGGGAATGCCTGAGATGAGGTCTGGTTTTAAGATAAGTAGGGCTATAGGGATTATGTGTAGGGCTATAAGGAGATGTTCTCGTGTAGAGGAGTTTTGGATGGATGTGATGTGGGATGGTAGTGAGCCTCGTTGCGTTATTGTAAGTATGTATAGGGTGTAGGAGGCGGTCAATAGGATTGCGGCTCCTGTGAGGATAAGTGTTAGATTGGATCAGTTGAATAGGGCGATGATAATGGTTAGTTCTGCTATTAAGTTGATTGTTGGGGGTAGGGCTATGTTTGCTAAGTTGGCTAGAAGTCATCAAGTGGCTATGAGGGGCAGTAGGGGTTGGAGCCCTCGAGCTAGGAGGAGGATTCGGCTGTGGGTTCGTTCGTAGTTGGTGTTGGCTAGGCAGAATAGTATTGAGGAGGTGAGACCGTGTGAGATCATTAGGATTATTGCTCCCGAGATTGCTCATTGGGTTTGGATTATGGTTGCGGCTACTACTAGTCCTATGTGGCTGACGGAGGAGTATGCAATTAGTGATTTTAGGTCTACTTGGCGGAGGCAGATGGCGCTGGTTATTAGTGCTCCCCATAGGGCTAGGGTGATAAAGGGGTAGTGTAGGTTGTTTGTTGATGGGTTGGTTAGAAGGGTAACTCGTATGATGCCGTAGCCTCCTAGTTTTAAGAGAAGGGCTGCTAGTAGTATGGAGCCGGCGATTGGAGCCTCTACGTGGGCTTTGGGTAGTCATAGGTGTAGGACATATAGGGGTGCTTTTACTATGAAGACCATGAGTAGTGCGAGGCTTGATATTAGGCCGGATCAGGAGGATGAAATTGTAGGGTGTGACAGTTTGAGTATGGGGAGGTAAAGGGTGCCGATTTGATTGTGGAGGTGAATGATGGCGATGAGGAGGGGAAGGGAACTGGCAAGTGTGTAGAAAAGGAGATAAATGCCAGCGTTTAGTCGTTCTGGTTGGTTTCCTCATCGTGTGATGAGGATTAGGGTGGGAATGAGGGTGGCCTCGAATGCAATGTAGAATAGTATGAGTTCTGAGGCGGAGAAGGCTAGGAGGATGGATGGTTGGGCAAGAATTATGGTTGTGGTGAAGACTCGTTTACGGGTAGTGGGTTCTTGCTCTAGGTGGTTTTGACTTGCTAGGATTATGAGGGGTAGAAGCCAGCATGACAGGACTAGAAGGGGAGAGGAGATTTGGTCGATGGACGTCCATGGTGTGGAGGTTTTGCTTGGGTAGTATGTTGGGACTAATCATTGGAGGCTGATAGTAGCGATTAGTAGGCTGTGGGCGGTGATGTTGGTCCATAGATGTTTGCATGGGGAGAGGAGGGCTAGGGGGAGTAATATGATTGTTGGGGTGATAATTTTTAGCATTGTAGGAGGTTGAAGTTGTGAAGGTGGTCAGAGCCGTGGGTTCGGGTGGAGGCGACTAGGAGGGCTAGTCCTGTGCCTGCTTCGCAGGCAGAGAATGTTAGTATGAGGATGGGAATGGTGGTGGAGGATGGGGTTTGTATTTGGATGGGCCATATGGCTAAGGCGACATATAGGGATAGTATTATACTTTCTAGGCATAGTAGTGCTGCGATAAGGTGTATTCGGTGGAAAGCTAGGCCTAGGCTGCTTAAGGTGAAGGCTGCGTAGAAGCTTAGGTGCAAGTAGGACATAAAGAAAGTTATAGGGTGGGTACTATAATTTGTCGGGCCGAAACCGACTGTCTTGGTTAGACTAACTTTCTGTTATTCTGCCCATTCTAGGCCTCCTTGAGCCCATTCGTAGATTAACCCTAGTGTGAGCAGGAGGATTAGGACTGAGGCTCAGATTAGTGTGATGGTGGGGTGTTGGAGTTGGGTGGCTCATGGTAGAGGGAGTAGGAGGGCAATTTCTAGGTCGAACAGGAGGAATAGGATGGCGACTAGGAAGAATCGGATGGAAAATGGGAGGCGGGCGGAGCCTAGTGGGTCAAATCCACATTCGTATGGGGATAGTTTTTCTGAGTCTGGGTTTATTTGGGCGAGTCAAAAGTTCAGGGCGGTTAAGACGATGGTTAGGGCCAGGGATAGAATAATTATGAATAGGATTATATTCATTGCTCTTCTCTGGGGTTGCACCAGATTTTAAGGATTGGAAGTCGATTGTAATGAGTATACTAGAAGAGCAAGAACCTCATCAGTAGATAGAGATGTAGAGGAATAGTCATACAACATCTACGAAGTGTCAGTATCATGCTGCCGCTTCGAACCCAAAGTGGTGGTTTGAGGTGAAGTGGAATTTGATTAGGCGTAGGAGGCATACTAGGAGGAATGTAGAGCCAATGATTACGTGCAGGCCGTGGAATCCTGTAGCCACGAAAAAGGTTGAGCCATAAACGCTATCTGCAATGGAGAATGGGGCTTCATAGTACTCTATGGCTTGGAGGGCGGTGAAGTAGAAGCCTAGGAGGACGGTGAGGGCGAGGGCTTGGATGGCTTGTTTTCGGTTAGCCTCTGTGATGCTGTGGTGGGCTCATGTGACGGTGACTCCTGAGGCCAGGAGGATGGCTGTGTTTAGTAGGGGTACGTCTATTGGGTCTAGGGGTTTGATTCCTACAGGGGGTCATTGTCCTCCTAGTTCTGGAGTAGGGGCTAGGCTCGAGTGGAAGAATGCTCAGAAGAAACCTAGGAAGAAGAAGGCTTCTGATGTGATGAATAAGACCATGCCATACCGTAAGCCTTTTTGGACGAGGGGGGTGTGGTGGCCTTGGAAGGTGCTTTCTCGTACGATGTCACGTCATCATTGGAATATAACTAAAATGGTAGAGGTAAGGCCAATAATTAAGAGATAAGGGGTGTGATAGTGGAATCACATGGTTAGGCCTGAGGTGGTAAGAAGGGCGGCGGCGGCTCCGAAAATGGGCCATGGGCTGGGGTCTACTATGTGATAAGAGTGTGCTTGGTGTGCCATTGGTACTAGATGTTTTCTTGTAGGTAGAGGCTTAGGAGCAGTACGAAAACATAGGCTTGGATTATGGCTACTGCTACTTCCAGGATAGTCAGTAGGAATAGGATTAGTAATGTGAGTAAGGAAACTGCTGGCATTGTTGAGAATAGCACTGTTGTGGCAGTAGAGATGAGTTGGATGAGGAGGTGGCCTGCCGTGAGGTTGGCTGTTAGGCGTACGCCCAGTGCTAGGGGTCGGATGAGGAGGCTGGTGGTTTCGATTAGGATTAGGGCGGGGATTAGGGGGGTGGGGGTTCCTTCTGGTAGGAGGTGGCCTAGGGTAGCGGAGGGTTGGTTGCGTAGGCCTGTGAGGAGAGTTGCTAGTCACAGGGGGAACGCTAGGGCTAGGTTTATGGATAGTTGGGTGGTTGGTGTGAATGTGTAGGGTAGGAGGCCCAGGAGGTTGATTAGCAGGAGGAAGATTATGAGTGATGTTAGGATTAGGGCTCATTTGTGGCCTTTTTTGTGTAAGGGCATTATTAGTTGTTTTGTGATTAGGTTAATAAATCACAATTGAAGGGTTGAAAGTCGGTTAGTGATTCAGCGGTTTTCTAGGGAGGGTAGGAGTAGGGCTGGGAATGTTAATGAAATGAGGATTAGGGGGATCCCTAGGAATGATGGGCTTGAGAATTGGTCGAAGAAGCTTAGGTTCATGGTCAGGTTCAGGGGGTTGTTTTAGGGGCAGTGGGTGTTTTATTGGATGGGGGGTTTATGGTAATGAAAGAGAGGAGTTTTGGTTGGATGATTAGAGATAGGGTGAGCCATGAAGTGAGCATGATAAAAAATCAGGGGTTTGGGTTTAGCTGAGGCATGCCATTAAGGAGGTGTAAGTCCTCTGTCTCTAGCTTAAAAGGCTAGCGCTGTTTCATAGCTTCTTAATGATTAGGAGGATAGTAGGGAGGATCAGCTTTCAAAGTTGGCTAGGGGGGTTGATTCGACTACAATTGGCATGAAGCTGTGGTTGGCCCCGCAGATTTCTGAGCACTGTCCGTAGTAGATTCCGGGTCGGGAGGCTAAGAAAGAGGTCTGGTTGAGGCGTCCTGGGATTGCGTCGGTTTTTACGCCTAGGCTTGGGACGGCTCATGAGTGTAGTACGTCGTCAGCAGTAACAATTACACGTACTTTGGATTCTGTTGGTACGATAACGCGGTGGTCGACTTCTAGGAGGCGGAAGTGGCCTAGGGGTAAGTCTGATGTAGGGATTATGTAGGAGTCGAATGTTAGGTCTTTAAAGTCGGTGTATTCGTAGGTTCAGTACCATTGATGGCCGATGGCTTTTAGGGTCAGGTCTGGTTCGTTGATTTCGTCCATTATGTAGAGGATGCGCAGCGATGGTAGGGCGAGTATGATTAGTACTGCAGCTGGTAGGATGGTTCAGACGAGTTCAATTTCTTGGGCATCAACAGTGCTTGATGATAGTTTTTCTGTGAGCATGAGGGCTAGTAGGTATAGGACTAGGCTGCAAATGGCTAGAGCGACTATTAGAGCGTGGTCGTGAAATTGTATGAGTTCTTCTATAATAGGAGATGAAGCGTCTTGGAAACCGAATTGTGAGTGGTTGGCCATATTTATGGGGTGAGGTGTACTGGGGTTTCACCTGTGATTTAGCCTTGACAAGACTATGTAATATGTTTTACTAACACCTCAATGAGAAAGAAGCATAAGTGGTCTATGCGGTTGGCTTGAAACCAACATATGGGGGTTCGACTCCTTCCTTTCTTGGACTTGGACGAAGGCTGGTTCTTCAAAGGTGTGGAATGGAGGTGGGCAGCCGTGGATTCACTCAATGTTTGTGCTTGTTAGTTCTGGTTGGAGTGCTTTGCGTTTTGATGCGAAGGCTTCTCAGATGAGGAAGACTAGCATGATTACGGCTGTTAGGGAGATTAGTGAGCCGACTGAGGAGATAGTGTTTCATAGTGTGTAGGCGTCTGGGTAGTCTGAGTATCGTCGAGGTATGCCGGCAAGGCCCAGGAAGTGTTGAGGGAAGAAGGTCAGGTTGACACCGACGAACATTACGCCGAAATGGGTTTTGGCTCAGGTGGAGTGAAGGGTGTACCCGGTGAATAGGGGGAATCAGTGGGTAAACCCTGCCAGGATTGCAAATACTGCGCCTATGGACAGGACGTAGTGGAAGTGGGCTACTACATAGTAAGTGTCGTGCAGGGCAATGTCTAGTGAGGAGTTTGCTAGGACGATTCCAGTCAGGCCTCCGATGGTGAATAAGAAGATGAACCCCAGTGCTCATAGCATTAGGTGGTCTCATTTGATTGTTCCTCCATGTAGTGTTGCCAGTCAGCTGAAAACTTTAATTCCTGTTGGGATAGCAATGATTATGGTGGCAGAGGTGAAATATGCTCGAGTGTCTACGTCTATTCCTACTGTGAACATGTGGTGAGCTCATACGATGAACCCTAGGAAGCCGATAGATAGTATGGCTCATACTATTCCTATATAGCCGAAGGGTTCTTTTTTCCCTGCGTAGTAGGCTACGACGTGGGAAATGATCCCAAATCCTGGGAGGATAAGAATGTAGACTTCGGGGTGGCCAAAGAATCAGAAGAGGTGTTGGTACAGTACTGGGTCTCCTCCTCCTGCTGGGTCGAAGAAGGTTGTATTCAGGTTGCGGTCGGTGAGAAGCATAGTGATACCAGCGGCGAGGACGGGGAGGGATAGTAGGAGCAGCACTGCAGTGATTAGGACTGATCAGACGAATAAAGGGGTTTGGTATTGTGAGAGAGCAGGTGGTTTTATATTGATTGCTGTTGTGATGAAGTTGATGGCCCCTAGGATTGAGGAAATTCCTGCTAGGTGTAGGGAGAAGATGGCTAAGTCTACTGAAGCTCCTGCGTGTGCTAGATTACCTGCGAGGGGGGGATAGACGGTTCAACCTGTTCCTGCTCCAGCTTCTACTGTAGAGGAGGCTAGAAGGAGAAGGAAAGATGGGGGGAGGAGTCAAAAGCTTATGTTGTTTATTCGGGGGAATGCTATGTCTGGAGCTCCGATTATCAGGGGGACTAGTCAGTTTCCGAACCCCCCGATTATAATTGGCATAACTATGAAGAAGATTATTACGAAAGCATGGGCGGTGACAACCACGTTATAGATTTGGTCGTCGCCTAGTAGGGCACCTGGTTGACCCAGTTCTGCTCGAATGAGGAGACTTAGGGCTGTACCCACTATTCCGGCTCATGCGCCGAAGATTAGGTAGAGGGTGCCGATGTCTTTGTGGTTGGTTGAGAATAATCACCGGTTGATGAATGTCACAGGTAAGATGGCTGAGTGTTTAAGCGTTAGGCTGTAGTCCTTTTTACAGAGGTTTGATTCCTCTTCTTATCGGCCCTGTGGTGAAGTTCATGGTGAGTTGCAAGCTCATTGATGTGTATTGATAGTACACCGGGGCCTTAGGCAGAAGCCCGTTAGGCTTGGGCATGCGGCTGTTAACCGTATATTTCGTGGGATCGAAGCCCATCTGTCTAGCAGCAAGGTTCTAGCTTAATTAAAGCATCTGGGTTGCATTCAGAAGATGCAGGGTAGTATCCTGCGAATCTTAGCAGAAACTAAGAGGGTTTAACTCTTGTTTAAGGCTTTGAAGGCCTTCGGTTTAAGTGATCCTAAGTTTCTTAGACAATGGCGAGGATTATGGGTGAGATTGGGAGGAGAATGAGGGATGCGGAGGTTAAGATGGCGACTAGGGGGCTGACTGGTTTGTTAATGTGTCATCGTTTTATATGATTAGTGCTGTGGGGTGGAAGTGTGATTGTTGCGCAGTATGCAAGTCGGAGGTAGAAGAATAAGTTTAGTAGGGAGAGGAGGGCTATAATTGTTGCTGCTGGGGCTATGCTTTGTTTGGTTAGCTCTTGAATGATAAGTCATTTGGGTAGGAAGCCTGTCAGGGGTGGAAGTCCTGCGAGTGAAAGTAGGGTGAGCATTAATACTGCGCTAAGTGCTGGAGTTTTTGTCCAGGTGGTTATTAGTATGGAGAGGTTTAGGGTTTTGATTGAGTTTAAGGTTAGAAAAACAGCTGCAGTTATTATTACATATAGGTAGAAGTTTAGTAGGGCTAGTTTTGGGCTGTAGATGAGAATGATGGTTATTCAGCCCAGGTGGGAGATGGATGAGAAAGCCAGGATTTTTCGGACTTGGGTTTGGTTAAGTCCTATCCATCCCCCCAGGGCTGCAGAGAGAATGGCCATGGCAATAAGTGGGACGGGGTTTAGTGATTGTGAGGTTATGAGTAATAATGTAATTGGTGGGAACTTCATGGCTGTGGACAGGAGTAGGCCGGTGATTAGGGAGCAGCCTTGCAGGACTTCGGGAAATCAGAAATGAAATGGAGCCAGTCCAAGTTTTATTGCAATAGCTGCAGTTAGGATTAGGCATGAGGTTGGGCAGGTCAGTTGAGTGATGTCTCACTGTCCGGTGTGCCATGCGTTAGTCATGCTGGAGAATAAGATTAGGGCGGAGGCGGCAGCTTGGACTAGGAAGTACTTAGTTGCAGCTTCGATGGCTCGCGGGTGGTGGGATTTGGCAATTAGCGGGAGGATGGCTAGAGTATTGATTTCGAGTCCGGTTCAGGCTGTGACTCAGTGGTTGCTCGAGAGTGTGATAGTTGACCCCAGGAGGAGGCTTAAGGTGCAAATCAGTTTTGCTTGTGGGTTCACTAGCAGGGGAAGGAGTTAAACCATCATTTTCGGGGTATGGGCCCGATAGCTTAGTTAGCTGACCCTACTAGAAAGTAATATAAGGGAAGTATGGAGGGTTTTGATTCCTCCAGTGTAGGTTCGATTCCTACTTTTCTAAGGCGCTAGGAAATGAGAGGATTGGTGCACCTCTGTGTTCACTTTATCATAGTGGCCCTTGATACTCAGGCACATTTCCTTGGGTTCTTGAGTAGGGGGGTAATCCTGCATAGCAGATTGGTATGCTGATATGTCATAAGCATAGGGCTAGTGTAAGTGGTAGGAAGTTTTTTCATAGTAAGTGTATTAGTTGGTCATATCGGAATCGTGGGTAGGAGGCGCGGACTCACAGGAAGCCTGCTGATAGGAGGAGTACTTTTGTGGCAAGGATTAGGGGGTATAGCTCTTGGGGTGGGTTGAGCATGCTTGGGTTGAAGAATAGGATGGCAGTTAGTGTGTTTATGAGCATGATGTTTGCGTACTCAGCTAGGAAAAATAGGGCGAAGGGTCCGGCTGCGTATTCGACATTGAACCCTGATACGAGTTCGGATTCACCTTCGGTTAAGTCAAATGGAGCGCGGTTTGTCTCGGCTAGTGTGGAGACATACCATATTATGGCCAGGGGTCAGCAGGAAAAGATTAGGTAGAGGGGTTCTTGGGTGACTGCGAGGGTGCTAAGGGTGTAGCTGCCACTGAGAAGTACTACGGACAGTAGAATGAGGGCAAGGGTGACCTCGTAGGAGATGGTTTGGGCCACTGCTCGTAGTGCTCCGATTAGGGCGTATTTTGAGTTGGAGGCTCATCCTGATCAGAGGATGGAGTATACAGCTAGGCTTGACATAGCTAGTAGAAACAGTATGCCCAAGTTAAGGTCAGCAAGGGGGAATGGGAGGGGGAGGGGGGTCCAGATGGAAATTGCTAGTAGGAGGGCTAGCATAGGGGTGGTGATGAATAGAATAGGGGAGGATGTTGATGGGCGGATGGGTTCTTTAATAAACAGTTTGATTCCGTCTGCTAGGGGCTGTAGCAGTCCGAATGGGCCGACAATGTTTGGGCCCTTTCGGCCTTGTATGTAGCTTAGGATTTTACGTTCTACTAGCGTTAGGAAGGCTACTGCGATTAGAATTGGAAGGACGTAGGAGAGGGCTATAATGAGGTTGACTAGCAGGGGATAGTTGGCCATGGGAAGCTAGGGAGAGGATTTGAACCTCTGAGTTAAAGGACTTAAGCCTTTTGCATTTACCGAGCTCTGCCACGCTAGCTGGCCCTTTTCTAGGGTGTGGTGGAGTGTGATAGCCTTTTGTAATTAAGTTGGCTTCATTACTTAAGGCGAAGGCTTGCTGGTGGTATTGGCCTCACTTTTCCTCTCCTTTCGTACTGGGAAGAGTTTATCATAGATAGAAACCGACCTGGATTGCTCCGGTCTGAACTCAGATCACGTAGGACTGTTAATCGTTGAACAAACGAGCCCTTAGTAGCGGCTGCACCACTAGGATGTCCTGATCCAACATCGAGGTCGTAAACCTCCTCGTCGATATGGACTCTTGGAGGAGATTGCGCTGTTATCCCTGGGGTAGCTTGGTCCATTGATCAATTGTATTGGGTCTGGTTGCTGTTCGCACTTTGAGGGGTTGCTCTTAGTCTAGAGTGGTGGTCCAATTTTTGGAGGATTTGCTTTTCTCCAAGGTCGCCCCAACCGAAAAAATGCATGCCAGTGGCTTACGTGTAAGTGAACCCAGTGGGTGTGTATGTATTTTGGGGTGGCAGCTGATTTTGAAGTTCCACAGGGTCTTCTCGTCTTATGTGGTTATCCCTGCTTTTGCACAGGGAGATCAATTTCACCGATTGCCTGCAAGAGACAGTTAAGACCTCGTTTAGCCATTCATACTAGTCTCGATTTATGGGACAATTGATTGCGCTACCTTTGCACGGTTAGGATACCGCGGCCGTTGAACCTCAGGTCACCGGGCAGGCATCACCTTCAATACTTGCTTTGGTTTGCTGAAGGCTATGTTTTTGGTAAACAGTCGGGCCTTGACGGGTTTGCCTAGTTCCTTTTGCAGGTTTTAATCTTTCTTAATGGACGCTCCTCTGTTGGGTTAACAATGTACTTAATACTCTGCTTGTTGTATTGGTCGTATATTGGGTGTTTGTTAATAATGTACTGATGTAAGCTTGCGTCGTAGAGGGAGGACCCTGGTTACTCATTCTAGCATTAATTCTCCTATTTGGGTATAGGTTAGCCTGTTAGTGAGGAGGGATTCATATTGTTCTTATATTTTTAGGGTACGGAGCTTTAACGCACTCTCTGTTGATGGCTGCTTGAGGGCCCACAATAGGTTTTTGTAAAGGTTATTTATCCGCTCGTGGAGATTGTATTCTTTTTTAAAGGAGCTGTACCCCCTTTAAATAGCCCTTAATTCGCTTCATTAGGGTTTGGTTTTCCTTGGAGAAGAATTAAGAGTGAACTTAGATTCGTTTCACAGGCAACCAGCTATCACCCAGCTCGATTGGCTTTTCACCTCTACCAACAAGTCGTCCCACTCTTTTGCCACAGAGACGGGTTCGCTCAATAATAGCTGCTCGTGGGTAGCTCGCTTGGGTTTCGGGGTGGCAAACTTAAATTCATTTTGCTTGGTTTTTCTTGCTAGACCATGATGCAAGAGGTACAAGGGTTGATCTTTGCTGTTTATAGCTTGGCTTGTTCATTGTTATTTCATCTTTCCCTTACGGTACGTGGTCTCTATCGCTCCAATGGTGTCTTTTCTATCGCCTATACTAAGACTAGTAAATGCTTTAGTTGAGTTTGGGTAGTAGCTTTGTTATTCCAGGTCAATGTATGTTGGGCTAGAATTTGGCATCAAGACGATCTGGTTTTAGCAGATATCTTTCAGGTGTAAGCTGAATGCTTTTATTAAAGCTACGTCTTGGTAGTCTAAGTGCACCTTCCGGTACACTTACCTTGTTACGACTTACCTCATCTTTAGCTGGATGGCTTATTAGGTATGGGGTGTATTGGTCGCTTATGAGGAGGGTGACGGGCGGTATGTACGTGCTCCAGAGCCGGCTTAAAGAGAGCTCAATTGTCTCTCTTTACTGCTAAATCCGCCTTTCCAAGGGCAGTTTCATGCCCCTTATCCGTATGTTCTAGTCTAGAAAATGTAGCCCATTGCTTCCATTCCGTGGGCTATACCTTGACCTGTCTTGCTAGCGGGTTAGGCTATTGCGTCCACTGTTGGGCTGTCAGGAAAGGTGGGCTGGCGACGGCGGTATATAGGCTGTTTCGTGCAAGGAATGGTCAGGTAATATCGTGGATCATCGATTACAGAACAGGCTCCTCTAGGTGGGTTTGGAGCACCGCCAAGTCCTTAGAGTTTTAAGCGTTTGTGCTCGTAGTTCTCGGGCGGATGCTCAGGTAATATCGAGCATCAAGATTTAGGGCCAGGCATAGTGGGGTATCTAATCCCAGTTTGGGTCCTGGCTTTCGTGGATTCAATTGATCGTTGTTCTAAGATCTTCTTTGAGGATGGAGGCCTTATGAGCATCTTGGGCTTATGACAGCTCAGTTGCTTTTTAATCTTAGCTACTTGGATAACATGCGACCACTCTTTACGCCGTTGTAAAGTTAATTTGAGCCTCCTGTATGACCGCGGTGGCTGGCACAGGATTTACCGGCTCTGATTTGCTATGGCTAAGTCAAGTTTACACTCATTGCTTAATATTAACTACTGCTGAGAACCCGTGGGGGCGTGGCAATTGCTGGGCGTCTTGGGCTACGGTTATAGGTGTGCCTGATGCCTGCTCCTATCTACCTAGGTTGGGGTGTCCAGGGCGTCCTCACTGGGGCGCGGATACTTGCATGTATAAACCTAGCAACAACTAACAGTAAGGTTAGGACTAAGTCTTTTGTCCTTGGGTGTTTGTGGCAGCCGTCTTGACATCTTCAGTGTCATGCTTTGTGTAAGCTACAAGGAC